TCTCCCAAAAATAGAAACTTAGGGAAATGCTTTATAAACGTATGTATTTGTATTTATAAAAAATAAAATATTTCATTTAGCTTCTTTATGCCCACTATAACTAGTTATTTCGGTTTTCTACTAGCGGCTTTAACTATAACCTCAGCTCTATTTATCGGTCTGAGTAAGATACGACTTATTTGATTTGAAATCAATTTCCAATTCTTGGTCATACAGATTAATATTTAAGGATCGCTATTACCTCCCCTTTTCCCTTTCAAACAAATTCAAATGATTGAAGTTTTTCTATTTGGAATCGTGTTAGGTCTCATTCCTATTACTTTGGCTGGATTATTCGTAACTGCATATTTACAATACCGACGTGGTGATCAGTTGGACCTTTGATTAAATTAACATCTCTTTTGTTTATTGACCTCCTATTTCGTTGTTTTATTTAATCCTAATCCCGGGAGGTGTCAAATTCAGACTTTAGACTAGACTGCTGTTCAAATATTTAAGTGTCATTCTGGATCTAAATGGAATCACGCTCTGTAGGATTTGAACCTACGACATCGGGTTTTGGAGACCCGCGTTCTACCGAACTGAACTAAGAGCGCTTTATTATCATAAATAAATTTATTTTTTTTTTTTATGAGGTCCCAATACATCTTTCAGACATATACAATATATTGATATTGTATTATATGTCTGAATCGGTCTCAATTGATCCCTTGTGACTGCTCATACATACGATGATAAATAATAGTTAGGGATTAGGGATGACAGGATTTGAACCCGTGACATTTTGTACCCAAAACAAACGCGCTACCAAGCTGCGCTACATCCCTCTCAATTGGTTCCTAGTGTCATTGTAAAGAATCTTTTTCTTGTTTTCCATATTTTTCTTTCTTTTTAGTTTCCTATTCTCTATTATATATTATTATTATATATTATAAGGATGTGAAAAATAAAAATATTCTATAGAATAATATTTAATTAAATATATTTAGAATATAAAAAAAGAAATGTATAAAAGTATGAAAAAAATTAAATAGGAAATTTCCCTAAACCGGAAAAATATTTTTAGAGGGAATACTTGGGCAGAAATAGACTTATTTTTTGCTGTTAAAAAAATATCTAAAGAATCATTGTCCATTTCAATTTGAATTAGGAATTCTGCCGACAAATACAACAAGTGGTTATTAAGTAAATAACCATCTGATCATATTCCTCTATGTGATTATGTATTACAAATTACACAATAAAGAATAAAAAGAAGGAGGATTTAAAATGCGAGATCTAAAAACATATCTTTCCGTGGCACCAGTGATAAGTACTCTATGGTTCGGGGCTTTAGCGGGTCTCTTGATAGAGATCAATCGTTTATTCCCGGATGCATTGATATTCCCTTTTTTTTCATTCTAGTTATTGGCACAGGAAGGGTTGAAGAAGATTCGAAATCCCATATCTGTGATTAATCCTCTTCTTCTTTCTTTTTATTTATTCTTTCTCTTTTAGAATTAAAATAAGTTAGAAAAGAGAAAGAATAAAGGTGGACTCGGCCTCAGCGAAACTTGGAATCTGGCTCAAGCTGAAATGGAATTGAATTAATAATTCCCCATTTCAATTATGGAAAATTATTAATTCAATTCCATTTCAATTAATAATATAATAATAGAGTGAGTCCATAATTGAATTGAAATGGGGCTAAGGCAACAATATCATACAAGATACTTAAACGAAAACTTTAATATTGCACTGCGATTCGAATTATCAACTCCTACTTTCCTTTCTTCTTTGAATCCAAAAATCGAAGAGTTAAGTGAATCAAAAACCCGAAGGAGGTTCATGGCCAAGGGTAAAGATATCCGAGTAACGGTTATTTTGGAATGTACCAATTGTGCTCAAAATAGTGTTAATAAGGAATCGCCTGGTATTTCCAGATATATTACTCAAAAGAATCGACATAATACGCCTAGTCGATTGGAATTGAGAAAATTCTGTCCCTGTTGTTGCAAACATATGATTCACGCAGAGATAAAGAAATAGATAAAATTGATCGCTTCTCTGTCACCCTTTCAAAGAAAAAGGGAACATGAAAAAAAAATGACCTATTTTTCATATATATATATTCGAAAATTCATATATATATAACATAACAACAAATATATATATTAAATAAATAAATAAGGTAGGTAGTAAGAATAGAAATAAAACAAAATAAATCTTTTTTTTTGTAAGAAATAGGATTTTCGGGATAGAAATAAAAAAAAAACCATGGATAAATCTAAGCGACTTTTTTTTAAATCCAAGCGATCTTTTCGTAGGCGTTTGCCCCCGATCCAATCGGGGGATCGAATTGATTATAAAAACATGAGTTTAATTAGTCGATTTATTAGTGAACAAGGAAAAATATTATCTAGACGCGTGAATAGATTGACCTTAAAACAACAACGATTAATTACGATTGCTATAAAACAAGCTCGTATTTTATCTTCGTTACCTTTTCTTAATAATGAAAAACAATTTGAAAAAAGTGAGTTGACCACTAGAACTACTACTATCAGTCTTAAAAAAAAAAAATAGAGTTACTCTTCAATTGAATTCAAATTTGAATCTAAACTCAAATCAAATGTGGATTGATGTTTTGTTCGAAAACTAAGACAATCCAATTTGGGTTGTTCATTTTATTTTGATGTTATTTTGATGACTTTATGATATGAATTCTATTTTATTATCATATAAAACTCTACTACCTTCCCGGAGACTGAACTCCGGGAAGGTAGTAGAGTTTTATATGATCTCGTTGGCAATCATAAAAAGACAATCCCCTTTTAATATAGCTATTTGTGCAACTATTTTACGATTAAGAAGCAATTGTCTCTTGTACAAATTATACATTAAATTATGATAACTATAGTATTTTTTTTGATTCTCACCAATTCCAATTACTGCATTTATTCGACTGATCCACAAACCGCGAAAATCCCTTTTTTTCCTATCTCTATCCCGATGAGCCGAAACAAAAGCTTTTATTTTCTGTTGAGTACTAGTTCGAATAAGTCTTGAATGAGCCCCGCGAAAGCTTGATGTAAATAAACGAATTTTTGTCCTCCGTTTCCGAGCTATATATCCCCGTTTAATTCTGGTCATTGAATAAATAAAATAAGACTTTGTTGATGAATAACTATTTTATTTCCTTTCTTTCAGTTATTCTTTTATCCCCTCTCCTAGTCTATTAATAACAAAAATAGATTCTTCCAATGTATAAAATAAAAATTCCAATGGCTTTTGCTACTATAACCTTCCCAACCACGATTTTTTTCTTTTTATTTCTAAGCATTTAACCTCGAAACGAAATAATAAATTGTATTGATACTAGGTATCAAAAAAACATAGTAAATTAAATAGAAATAGATAAAGAAATGGTGAGTTCCATCGTTTCTATGATTACTTTTTAAACTTAAACGGCCAGGTCCTCTCTATACACCGGAGCCCCCCTTCATTTAATCAATGTTATTGTTAACTTGTACAGTTCACATTCTTTGGCTCTACCCATCATGAAATATCTAATAATAGGTCTTTCACAACGAAATCTAGCTATACAGTAACGGTATTTAAGTATGAAGATTAGCTGGATAGCTGACCCTCTTAGTCCGTTCTTGCAAAAATAAGAACATAATCCTTTCCACTTTTTAATTGAAATAGGATTTTCCCCGCTTAAGAGGTAACCATTTGCTACCATTTGCTACCAATGGGGAAGCCTTTCTCATCTTAAATTGCAAATTGAGGTGATTGGGTTGGCACCAATCGAAACCATAAATTTGATACACAATAGAAGAATATATATATATTATTAATAGATTTTTAACCGATCACCGATACTGGAATAAATTGTTTCCTTTCTTTTGTCTTAGTCTATGGATTTGAACGAGTCGCACATACACCCTAGTACACGTTCCTCGGCGCTGAGGGCATCCCCGAAGAGCGGGGGATTTCGTGACATTTCGGATTGGCTGTCTTGTGTTTCTAATAAGTTGTTTCATAGTTGGCATGGTGAGTCGTATACATACTAAGCTGGTTTAGATCAATCCAAACCTGATAATTACGAATTACTTATTATTGTATTAATAGAACTATTCCCTAAAATCCGGTAAGAAGATTAAGAAGATAAAATAAAATCTCAAATCGTGTATTGGCGCGGAATCCTTGCTGTTAATCTTTTATTCAACCGCTACTAGATCAACAATTCCGTGGGCTTGGGCTTCTGCTGCTGACATAAAAACATCCCTTTCCATGTCTTCGGATACAAGCCATAAAGGTTTGCCCGTTCTTTGTACATAAACCCTTGTGATAGTTTCGCGCAGTTTCAATAGTTCTTCCGCTTCCAGGATAAATTCTCCCGTTTGTGCCTCATAAAAAGAACTAGCGGGTTGATGGATCATTACCCTGATGATATAACATCATAAAGGTTTCTCTTCTATCTCGCACGATAGGGGCAAGAGAGAAGATAAATAATAAAAAAAACAAAGATAAAATTGAATAACCGTACAGGCATCTTTTGCGTATTGCATACGGCTATACTATGGAATTGATTCTTACTTACATCGAAGATCAAAAAATAGAAAATATACTGGGTCTGATAGACCCAGATCAGTAAATGATCCAATAACCATCCTTCCTTTTTTAGAGTATTTCAAAAAATACTATGACGGCTCCCTTGCTTTATTATTTCGTCTGTTATTTAGCAATACCAAAGTTTCTTTTTTTTTTTCAAATAGTTATAAAATAAAAAACAATTTTTTTATTTCCTAGTCTTTTTTTATAATATAAATTTTCATAACATAAAAATATTGTTAAAAGCTTTCCGGTGTGAAAACTCAAAACAAAAAAATTTTGTGACACTGAAATGGGCTCCCGATAGATCAGATCAAATCGTAAATACCCCCTTTTTCATATTACTCTTTCGATACATAATCAAATGGTTTTGAAAAAAAAAAAATAGCATATCGAACTCAAAG